AACAGGTTTATTTGTAACTGCATATTTACAATACAGACGCGGTGATCAGTTGGACCTTTGATTGAGTAATATCTCTTTTTTTGATTGACCTCCTACAAGGAGGAGGTCAATTTTCAGTTGCAATTCTACTTTGTTTTGTGAAATTATTTCGTTGTAATTGGACATAACATAAATGAAATCACGCTCTGTAGGATTTGAACCTACGACATCGGGTTTTGGAGACCCGCGTTCTACCGAACTGAACTAAGAGCGCTTTCTTATATCCTATAACAGTAGATACAGATTGTAAAGAAAAGAATTTTTTTTACCCCCGGGGGGTCTTGTGTACATAGAGTATTAAAAAAAGGAAGATTATGTCCAAAAATTCCTGATCTTCTTCAATGAATCCCTCGTAACTGTCCATAGGAGAAAGAATAGGTAGGGATGACAGGATTTGAACCCGTGACATTTTGTACCCAAAACAAACGCGCTACCAAGCTGCGCTACATCCCTTTTTAAAATTGTTGTATAGTGTCATTGTATAAAATTAATGTCTTGTTTTCCACATCCTTCTTTTTTGCTCTATTTATCTATATCTATCTATATAGGTAGAGAATGTTCTTGTTTTTTTAGGGGGCGGCAAAATGGAATCTGCTAGGTTATTGTATATATGCATTTTAGTTAGTAATTCCTAATTACTAATTTCATTTCAAGCAAAAACAAATGATCTTGAACTAAAAGATCGGGTTATCTATGATCTATGTATTAGAATATCGAACTAGGACTATATATGTATTACAATATACAATACAAATAAAGAATTAAAATAAATAAAATACGAAAAAAATAGAAAATAGAAAGAATAAGGAGGATTTTCAATGCGAGATATAAAAACATATCTCTCAACGGCACCTGTGCTAACCACTCTATGGTTTGGGTCTTTAGCAGGTCTATTGATAGAAATTAATCGTTTATTTCCAGATGCCTTGTCATTCCCCTTTTTTTCATCCTGATTGAATTCTTGTATTGATCTGTGAATAAATGAAGAAGATTGGAGATACAATTCTACGTAACATGGCTTCAATTTCACTCCCTTTTTCTTTCCTTTCCTAAAAAAAAAAAGGAAAGAGAAAGAGTGTATCGAACCTCAGTCAAAATACAGTGAATCTACGATAGAATTTGGGGGAAAAGAAGTGGAAATGTGAATCCAGTCTAGGGGCAGTTCCACAAAATTCTAACATAGAAAGAAGAAAAGACTGAGATTAGGATAGGAATAATTCCTAGTTAGAAAAAATTGTATTAATTAATTATTATGATATTCTTAATATTCTTATATTAATGAAATAGTTATACTAAATTCATAGTAATTCTATTTTAGATTATAGTACTTCGAAGTCATTCAAATTCTAATAATTCAAAAAATAAAATATTTATGAATTTCATTTCTAGTTAGTAACTTTTCTTAATACAGATACAGATAGAGAATATCGATTCTATTTTTATTTGGTTAAATAAAATGAAGAGAGTTCTAAAGTGAAGTCGATCCAAAATAAAAAGGAGGTTCATGGCCAAGGGTAAAGATATAAGAATTCTAGTGATTTTGGAATGTACCTTTTGTGTTCAAAAGGGTGTCAATAAAGAATCGCCGGGCATTTCTAGATATATTACTCAAAAGAATCGACACAATACACCCAATCGGTTAGAATTGAGAAAATTTTGTCGCTATTGTAAAAAGTATACGATTCATGGGGAAATAAAGAAATAGATGTAATGTAATTCGTGTGTGATTTTTCCAAGTAGCGGGAAGAGTAAGAACTTTATATCTTAACATAGATAATACAAACCAAATTCTATTTTGGTCGAATATGAAATGAATAATAAAAAATAGAATTCTATTTTCTAGATTATTTTATATATAAGGAATAAATAAGGAATAAACAAACAAGGGATAAGCAAACCATGGATAAATCCAAACAACCTTTTCGTAAATCCAAGCGATCTTTTCGTAGGCGTTTACCCCCAATCGGATCGGGGGATCGAATCGATTATAGAAACATGAGTTTAATTAGTCGATTTCTTAGTGAACAAGGAAAAATATTATCTAGACGGGCGAATAGGTTGACCTTGAAACAACAACGATTAATTACTATCGCTATAAAACAAGCTCGTATTTTATCTTCGTTACCTTTTCGTAATAATGAGAAACAATTGGAGAGAGCGGAGTCGATCCCTAGAACTACTGGTCTTAGAACCAAAAATAAATAGATATACTCCTTAAAACTCCAATTGTAACTCAAGCTTAATGTTTTGCTCGGAAAAACTAGAATCCAGATTTTATATTAAAAAAAAAAAAAGTAAAAATGGGGAAGAAATCTTTTTTTTCGTGAAAGATGTTCATTTATTCCTACTACTCAAATATTAATTTATTTTTCTTCTATTTTCCCGGAGTCCATTCTCCGGGAAATCCTGTTTCAATCATTCTTGTTTCCAATATAGTATAATAGATTCTATTAATTAAGATTCCTTTATTTGATTTGTATTTTCTTTTATTTTTGATTGATGATTTTATTTGAAATAATATCAAAACAATTTTGATTTGATAGGGCTATTTGCGCAAGTATTTTACGATTCAGAAGCAATTGTCTCTTGTACAGATTATGGATGAATAGGCTATAACTATAGAATAACCTATCCTCACGAGTTACCGCATTTATCCGAGTGATCCACAAACGACGAAAATCTCTCTTTTTCCTGCTCCTATCTCGATGAGAGGAACCCAAAGCTCTCATTCTTTGTTGAGTAGTTGTTCGAGTAAGTCTTGAATGAGCCCCTATAAAGGTTGATGCAAATAAACGAATCTTTTTTCGACGTCTCCGAGCTGTATATCCTCGTTTAACTCTGGTCATTGAATCAAATGAAACTTTATTGAATAACTAATTGATTTCTCTTCTTTCAGTCATCCTTTTCCTCCGGTCGATTAATAACAAAACGGATTCTTCCGATATATAAAATATAAATTCCAATGGCTTTTGCGACTATGACCTTCCCGACCACTATTTTTTCTTTATTCAAGGTATCTCGCCTGGAAATAAGAAATTCGACTGCTACTAAATAAACAAGAATAGTGGGTTTCCTCGTTTCTATGGCAACTTCTGAAACGGTGAGGTCCTCTCTATACACCGGAGCCTCTTCTTTTATTTCATCAAATTTTATTGTGAACTTGTATAGTTCCCACTTTTTGGCTCTACCCATTCATTTTTCAATTAGAATTCTTTTTTCAATTCTAATTATAAATTAATAGTACTTTTCACAAAGAAGCTATCCATACAGTGACGGCATTTAGTTCTGAAAGTTGGCTAGGTAGCTGACCCTGTTAGTCCGTTTTTTAAAGAATAGGAAATAGGAGCATAACCCTTTTCCTCCGCTTAATGGATAACTATTTTTTACCAATGGAGAATTCCTTTTCATCTCAAACGGAATGATTGGATTTGCACCAATAGAAACCATAAATTCATAACATAATTAGGTAGATGATAGATCTTCCTTTTTAGAGAATAGTCAATGAAATGGCCGTCTTCCACTCTATCTATCCTAATTCATTGGTAGTGGTCGTTGATACTGGAAAAAATTTTTGCATTTTTTCAAACTCATGATCTGAACTGAACGAGTCGCACATACACCCTAGTACATGTTCCTCGACGCTGAGGACATCCTCGAAGAGCGGGAGATTTCGTAACATTTTTTATTGGCTGTCTTGCGTTTCTAATAAGTTGTTTAATGGTTGGCATGGCATGTCTATAGAATCTCATTCTAGATAGAATAGAGCGGGTTGGCTTAGATCGATCTTAACCTGATGGTTGATGATTATGAATGATTTCTATTCACACGGAAATTTCAAATTCTTAAACGGAATTCATATAGTATATTTATCCCCAGTATTTTCTTTTTTGACCGCTACAAGATCAACGATGCCATAAGCTTGGGCTTCTGTTGCTGACATAAAAACATCCCTTTCCATATCTTCGGATATAACCCATAAAGGTTTGCCCGTTCTTTGTACATAAACTTTTGTGAGAGTTTCGCGAAGCTTCAATAGTTCTTCTGCTTCTAGGACAAATTCCCCTGCTTGTGCCTCGTAAAAAGAACTAGCAGGTTGGTGAATCATAACCCTGATGATATTGATATAACATCATGAATGGTTCTTCTATATATATATATATATCGCACGATTGGGTTAAAGTAAGGGGGAATCAAAATAACAATAAAAAATAGAATTAAACAACCGTACGGGCATCTTTTGTACATTGCATACGGCTCTGTAATGGAATTTATTTTTCGCGATAGAAGAAATTCTATCAAAAAGAATAAATAGAACCCATCCGATCCAAATCGTTAAATGATCCATTTACCACCCTTCCTTTCGTAGTAGTAAAAAAGATACTATGATGGTTCTGTTGCTTTATCTATTTATATCGTCTGTGGTTTAGCAATCCCAAAGTTTCTTTTTGATACGATCCAAGAAGGAGAAAATGATTTTTTCCATTTTTTTGACTCTTTCTCTCATAAAATAAAAAGAAGAAAGATACTTCTGGTGTGGAAGAATAATGGTTTGTGACGCTTAAATTGACTCTTGCTTGACACATAAATCAAATTGGGAATAACCCTTCTTTCATACTACTATCTCGATAAAAAATCTCATGCTAGATAGAAAAAAAAACAATAATGGTTTGTTCATATCGAACTCGAAGTGCCATGCTATTATTACTTATTCTTTATTTGATTCATATTTGATACAGCGAAGGCATAGTATTCTTTTTTTTTTCTCAAATAAAAAAACTCATTGGCGCCAAGCGTGAGGGAATGCTAGACGTTTGGTAATTTCTCCTCCGACCAGAATGAAAGATCCCATTGAAGCGGCTAATCCCATACATATTGTATGTACATCCGGTGATACAAATTGCATAGTATCATAAATGGCTATTCCTGGTATTACCCATCCGCCTGGAGAATTTATAAACAAATAAAGATCCCTAGTATCATCTTCTATGCTGAGATAGACCATGAGACCAACAAGTTGATTCGAGATCTCACTATCAACCTCTTGGCCTAAAAAAAGTAATCTTTCTCGATGAAGTCGGTTGATTAGGGCAAAATTGTATCCCTGAGGAACCGTACGTGCACCTTTAAATGCATACGGTTCTAAAGAATTGCGAAAAAAAAAAAATCAATGTGTCGATTCCAGTCCTATTTCTTTTTTTTTTTTACATGAGTTTTGCCCTCCTTCCCTATATTCTATAATGTAGAATATCAACAAAGAATTTTATGAACTTATTGAACTAACTTCTCATTGATGTATTGTTTCATCGAAATTCAAATAACGATGTAATTTCCTTGTTCCTGAATGGGCCCTTTCAATTCTTTTAGTTTTAGGTTCTTGTTCTACTCCGGGGGAAGATTTGCCCGAATTCCATTTGCGCATATAGGTCAAATGATTCCAGTACCACTTCTTTTTTTTTTCAATTGTTTCATACCTTTCCCCAAGATATTTGATATACTACTCCATTGGTAGGCAGTTTTAGATTAGACTTATAGTAAATCTAAGAATAGTCTATGATACAAGGGGTAATCGTGTAATCATCATATATTCTACATAATCTATTTTATAATAGTTCTATTATAGTAAGTTATATTATATTCTATTTCATTACTAATGAAGTTCATCATTTAGTAATAATTTAATTAAATTTATATTTTATTTTTATATTCTTTATATAATATTTCTTATTGATATTACTACATTTACACTCCCATTCTATTACTTTTACTCTTACCATTACCAATTTGGTATTCTATGAACGGAGCCTGGATACTTTCTTTTATCAGTCCAAGTAAACCATCAATTCTTTGAATTGATAATATAGATCCCCAATAGGAATTTTTGTGCTTCACGCTCCGAATTCTTGATGGTTCAATCAATTCAATATTGTATTGATTGGATTGGGCGAAACAAAGAATACTCGATCGGGGGAGATAACGGGGAAATACCATATGACCAATATGTCTGACAAGTCGCACTATACGTCAATCCAAACCGCATCTTCCTCTCCAGGAATCCGAAAAGGTACTTTTGGAACACCAATGGGCATTAAGATAAAGAAAAATTGAAGTACTATACTTTACTTTAATATGGAAACGTAACAATGGTTTTATTGTCTTCATCATTTTTTCTCTTTCTTTTCTATTTTTAGATTTTTTTCTTTTATATCTTATTTTTATACCTTAATATATATTCTATTTATATATATCTTTTAATCTTTTTTATATTTATAATCTTATATATATTATATATTATTATCTTAGAATACTTAATATATATATATATAACTAAATAACTATAACTAAAATAGAACTTAATCTTAATATTATTCTATATACTTATATATACTAGAATATCAGTATATAGATTTATATATATTTTTATATTTTAATTTAGAATATTAGTATATAGATAATAGATAGGACTGGAAGGTTCCTAGAGGAAGACAGAATGAATAAAGAAAAATTGTAACGAACGGGATCGATCGGATCAGCCGATTGTTCAAATGATTTTGAATTCTAAAAAAGTATATTCTTTTTCCCTCAAAATCCTACCATTGCGTATTGGTACTTATCGGGTATAGAATAAGATCTGTTTCTCTTTGTTCTTCTAAATATTTCTATTTAGAATTGTTCCCTTCTCTTTCTATTTCAAATTATTTCTATTCTATTCTATTTAATTAAAAAGAAAAGAAGGGAATAAAAAGAAATATCAATCCTTTACTATACAAAATCTACCGAACAGGTGAAATACACGGTCTAGTCTTTTCCAATGTGATAAAGTTACATAATGTCTATTTCTTTTTCATAAAGGGGTATTTACATGGGTTTACCTTGGTATCGTGTTCATACTGTTGTATTGAATGATCCCGGTCGATTACTTTCTGTCCATATAATGCATACAGCTCTAGTTTCTGGTTGGGCCGGCTCGATGGCTCTATATGAATTAGCGGTTTTTGATCCTTCTGACCCTGTTCTTGATCCGATGTGGAGACAAGGCATGTTTGTTATACCCTTCATGACTCGTTTAGGAATAACCAATTCATGGGGGGGTTGGAATATCTCGGGAGGAACTATAACGAATCCGGGCATTTGGAGTTATGAAGGTGTGGCAGGAGCACATATTTTGTTTTCTGGCTTGTGCTTCTTGGCAGCTATCTGGCATTGGGTGTATTGGGACCTAGAAATATTCTGTGATGAACGTACGGGAAAACCTTCTTTGGATTTGCCCAAGATCTTTGGAATTCATTTATTTCTCTCAGGAGTCGCTTGCTTTGGCTTTGGTGCATTTCATGTAACCGGCTTATATGGTCCTGGAATATGGGTGTCTGATCCTTATGGACTAACTGGAAAAGTACAATCTGTAAATCCAGCATGGGGTGCGGAAGGTTTTGATCCTTTTGTTCCGGGGGGAATAGCTTCTCA